ATAGCATAGCTTGCAGTTCTCAAATTTTCTGACCTAAAAGAACAATCTCTATCGCTGCTGATATTCAAGAGATTCTTTGCTGATCGGCTCACCTGCAATGCTTTGGGCCTCTCTATGCATGCATTTAAGAGAGAGAATTTTCTATAAGAATCGGATTTTTTCGAAGAGATATCTGCCAATGTCTCTTCTTTTGGAACGATATCAGAATGCTTGTTCTCAGAGATATGGCAATGAGACTGCTGGTTTGAGGATTACTAGCATTGATATCATCATGAGTGGATTGATGAATCAATGTATTGAGAGCAGATGGAGCAGGATCATGAACGATCAAATCAGTGCTCGAAATCTCAATACAATTGTTCTGCTGGGAGTGCTTATTCAATTTCATTGATTTCCGTTGGGTAGGGATCCGGGTAGACGTCTCTTTATCTGAGGGCTGAATAACGATCTGGTTGTTCTGATGAAACTCAATGGCTTTGGTGAGAATCTGAGGCCTTGAGTTTGGCCTTACTCATTTAGGGCTTGCCCTATTGTGGTTGGGTCTTTGTGAAAGGCTTTCTGAACCCATTTGAGGTTTTTTCTCTTTTTTCCATAGGTTAAGAAGATGTCTGCAACTTTCATTGTCGTGGCCTCGAAGCATGCAGTGGGAACAAAACTTAGGAACTCTCTCGTAGATGATTTTCTGCCATTTTCCTCCTGCACCCATTCCTAACCAGATCCGATTTAGCCTAGGCTTTAAGAGATCTATCTCCACGCCGACGCGAGCGTTATATTTGCACAGTGGTCTGGATAGGGCGTTCGTTGGGCCATCAAATCTCAGAACCCTACCTATCTATCCCCCTGCAATAGATTGTTGGTAGTCTGGATTGAAGAAATGTTGGGGAAGGTTTGGGAGAGAGATCAAAAGCGGTGCAATAGAAGATTCAAACCGCAGATCAAACCAAGGAGGAGCCCAGAGAAACTTGAAATAAGTTGCCTTAATGACGAGAGATTCCCTGGTCCAAGCTTGAATGAAATCTTCTTGTGAAGAGAACCTCGTAATAACATGTCTTGGATCGACTAATCCAATATGAACTTCGCTGTTCATCATCCAGTGAGTGCGAACATGAGGTCTAATCTCATCTACAGAGGGACGGCCTGAGGATAACTTTGCTATCAAAGAAAAGCGTAATGGATCTACTGATCTGTAAATCTCATCATAAGTGAAGCACACACCCGGCTCTCCTTGATAAGAGATCGGGCTTTTTAAAGGAAGGGGCCTATGTTGTAAAGGTGGCAGACGAGAGTTTTTTTTCCCCCATAGCTGCGTAAGACTTAGAAGAAGAAGGATCTGATGGTCGGGATGAAGATCCTCCATTAAAGAAGGATTTGGCAGCAGTCAAAGTGGCCGGATCGGCCATGGTTGGCCGGAAAAACCAGCCACATCAGGAGAAGAAAGTTGGAGGAGCATTCTACCCATAAAAGCCACTCCGGCCCCTTTCTATTCCCCGTACGAATGATTGATTGAACGATGAACCCGGACGACTGGGGGAGAGGCGCATCTGTCTGAATGATGAACGAGTAGCGGGCACTCCGCCCTTCATTTCGAAGAATTCGAAATCTCTCTATCAAGATAGAATGAGTCAATGCGCATTCCCTGGCCTGGTAAGATATTTGTACATATTCTCTTTTCATCGGCCGGACGTTTTTTGTCTCGCCCTACATACATAAGGGAATCGAGGAAGACTGGCGCCTACTAAACTAAAATAAGGGGGACACGGGAGGAAAAGCAAATATCGCTAGAGGGGGTTTTTATCCCAACAAGTGGAATTGAAGGCTAGGCCGCCTGTCTCTGGTTGTCGAGTTGGGAATGGGTCCGGGTTCTCCATCCCAGTGATAAATAAGCACTGCTTGCTACTTTTAATCAAAAAAGGAACCTTGATTTCACTATTCCCGTGCTTTTTTGTGTGTTAGCCAGGTGAAAGGCTCACTCGGCCGGCAAATATGCACTTTCTATCCAAGGGAGGAGGCTCTCTCAAACTCCATGTTCTCAGCTGGCTCGCCCTAGCTCTCTCGTAACCCCCCTCATCTGGTCCAAGAACCCGGCCTTCTCCTCGTTCGATGAGGAGAAGGATTCCTTTCCTTCTAGCGCTGGTTGAGCTCATTTCCCCTTTCCTTGGATTGGGACGCATACATCGAGAATAGACAGAAAAGAAAAGATTTGTTTCATTCCCCGCTGGCTTCATCGGCAAGACAAGACGCACCCGTGGTGGCTGAAGATCCACTCCTGCAGACCAACATGCAGAGGGCATTGCTAAACACGCCATCGCGAGCGGCCCTATGTTGAGTAAGGGGGCAGTACCCCGAACGAAGCAAGAGCAACTGGGGGTATAAGCCCAACCCTCCTCGCAACAATGAATCAGTTGGTCAAGAAAAAAGTAAAAGAGGCCAAGGAAAAGGAGGAGGATAACCGCATGATCACCAAACCAACTCCGGCTTGGATAGATTCCGTGCCGTATACGCTAGGGTTCTCTCAGCCAGACTTCAAAATGTTCGACGGAAGGGGAGACCCGCACCAGCATCTAGCGCATTTCCTGGTAAGATGTGGGCCGGTAGCGCAGAATGGGACACTGTGCCTTAGGCTCTTCGTACAATCATTGGTTAGGCCGGCCTAACCATGGTACGCCCACCTCTCTGAAGAGTCGATCCCGACTTGGGAAGCAAGGGTCTCGGAGTTCAGGAAGCAGTTCAGCAACACACAAAGAAGGGTTGGAGGGCCCGAACAACTCAAGATCAAGCAAAGGGAGTTTGAACCTGTCACGGAGTTCATTGCAAGGTGGCGAGACCTTACTTTTGCCTGTCCCCAGAAGTTTACTCAGCAAGAGCTCCTCAAGATGTGCATGAACAACTTCAGGCACGACTTGTCGTCGATACTCCTGCCCCAAACCTTTAAGGGGGATTCGACGACTTGTGCACTAAAGCTCACGATGTGGAAGCACATCCTAGCAAACGGCCGCGTCCTACGAAGTACTTGAAATTCGTTCCGTTACCTTATTAACAAAATTAACAAAGTAGACGAATCATTCTCTTTCTCTATTATAAAAATGGACTTCTTTTTCACAGCCTATATGCGTATGCGTAAAACGAGAGTCCTTACTTTTCTTTCTCTTGCCCTGACATAATTCGGGGCTATCGCTTCCGTTCTGTTCTCTCTCTCTACCTCTTCTTTTTGACCTAACTTCAAAATCTTTTATGCCCGGCCAGATAGCATACATCAAGAACCCCTCCGAAGTGCATTTATCAGATCCGCTCCCCGAGTCAGACGAAAGAGGGTGAAAGGCCCACTACTTCTTCATTCATGGCCTATTTTTTTGTTTGATTGATCTCCCTTTCGTATTCATTCATTCGACCTGAGGCAAAAGAGAAGTCATACAAAGAAAGGTTCTTTCATGCAATGGATAACGGGCGGGCCTCCTATGGATTCCTCCAACTCAATGAATGAGGGGAGGAGTATGAGGAAGGCCGGCTTTCTATATGAAGATTCAAACAAAAAGGAAAAGGGTCAAACCAAATCTTACTGAGAAATCTGACTGAATGAGGAAGAGCTCTTTCTGTGGTCTCATTTTACCACCATCTGAAATGCGCGAAACTTCGATTGGTGGAAGCCAGTCCATGAAGATTCTCCCTTTTCTTACGTGCAATTCCCCTCTTTCGGTAAGCATCCAGTATCTCAGCAGATGAACATTTCTCTAAGCTTATCCTGTAGCTTATACGTCGTTTGAAAGCTGCTTCAAGGATCCAACGAATAGCTAAGGTTTGTTGACGATCCCTGGCTACAATCCCAGGGACATCATAAATAGTACCGGCTACTCCTACTTTTTCCACTTCGCATATGGGCTTTATATTCTCTACGGCGTCAACCATAAGTTTGATTACATCGCCTTCAGTTCGAGCTGGACGATGAAAAGTTTGATAAACAATAGCACGAACTCTCGTTCTTTTACCTTCTTTCATGCGAAAGTTGACCAACTTCTTGATCAATTGTTTTTGCTCACCATCCAAGCCCCCCATATAGCTGAGAATTTCCGAGCAATTGGAAGCCGCTTTCGCTGACGAGGCCGAAAAATTGATATTACGCATTCGTTACTGTCCATCTTTTTGAGCCAACTCCCCTGTCTCGCACACCTCTGCACATAACCGTCAGGTGTGATCAGTCTCATCCGTGTAAGAATTTTGAATTCCTTTTCCAACTCGTCCCAGAATGGGCGTTATGGCAAAGAACAAGAAAAAAACACCAGTTACTATTTGAATGACTAAACAAATACCAGCTAACGAACCGAACGCCCAAAAAGGCTAGCCATTCGTCGGTTATAAAGAAGTTTAAATCCGAAACCATTTTGTCCTTCATTTTCCAGACTGGTCAATATCTCATCAAGTCGGCGAAGCGTATATTCATCTCCACTTTGGAAGTTTTTTATATATTTCGCACCGACTTCCGTCCAATTGCCAGCGGGATCAAGTTCATGCATTTGTATTAGAATATCTTTTTTTTTATCAAATATGTATCTTGCGTGCATAGAAAAAAGACGCCCATCGATAGGCTCACCCTCCTTGGAGAAGCGGACGAGCCTACTATATATATATGTCTGCAACGCTTTCTCCTCCAAATGTCGGACTCGGGGGAATGGATTCATCGACCATGGTGTTGATCGAGTCCATGTAATATATATCTTCTGAGGAGGGCTCTGGATGAGCCGAAAAGTGATCAAATGAGGGGGGGACTTGGTCTGGATCAGACCCCAACTCCTGATCTCTTCCAAGGCCGTGCGCACTCGAGTATGCACCCAACCACGAATGATCCGAGGGGCCAGGTGCTTGACCACCAGAACTATACATTCCCCACGATGGGTAGAATTGGGAAACTGCTTTCTCCAATTCATCCATAAAGAGATAGCCAAGTGACACGGCGAGTTGGGAAATAACAAGTCGAAATAATAGGTAACTATAGATATTCAAATATATCCGAACTTTTGGGGGGAGATCTCTTACAAGTGGGAGAGACCAAAAAAACTGTATAAAAATTTTCTGTAAATCCGCCTCAACCCAAGCGTAAAAGAAAAAAGGCTGACTTCTGGAAGCCCTTATACTCAGAAAATCGGAGATAAGTTTTACCCAAATCGTAGCAAGGACCGCATTCGGCACCAATCTTTCGAATGAAATGAAAATCACCTAAAGCAGATGATAGGCCGCCGACTATAACTAGTCCTACTGCTTACCTTCCCCAGCTTAGAAGTGAAGGACCTAAACTAAATAGGAGGATATGGGATTAGTTTGAAAATAGGATACCAGATATCGATTCAAAAGTCATTGATGGAGGAAAGATGAAGTGAGATGAATGTGCTGCTTCTTCAATAGCTTCGGTTACTGATGAAATCACAGCTTCTACGATCAGATCTGCAGCTCCTAATTGAGCACTTACCAAATCTCGATGCACCGCTTATTCACCATCAACAGCGGCTATTCACTCAGCAAGAACAGCGGCAACGCTTAGAGCTCCTACGTTCAGGATAAGATCCAATTTGCTATTCTCCGATCTTCTTTCTCGCAAAAGAGCGGTTGTGTAGCATCAGGAAAGAAAGTAAGCCAAGGAAAGGAGGAAGGGAAGGCACGTACGGGACGGAGGTCAGACTTGGCTTGAGTAGGAGAGGGATGAAATCGATTCCTGTGGCTCGCTCCTTCGTTCGCCGGCTCGCTTGAAACTAACGCGTAATGCGCTTGCCTGACAACAGCTAAACATACTCTCCTTCGATATTCTCCTGCGCCTCGCGGGCAGGTTATCCAATAAAACTAGAATTGCAGGGTTGCTTCCCACGTTCCCACGCTTTATTCGCAGTCCTACGCTTTCCACTACGAGAAGAACTATAAGAAAGAACTCTTCTTTATATATACAATTATCAGTCTAGTTCGCCACAAGGGATGAAAGCAAAAAGGAAATAACCACTAGTCCAACACCCACGAAAAAAGAATAGGCTCTTTCGGAACAGAATACGCTGTTCCCGAATAAGCTGTTTTCGACGCTAACTCGAAATGGAATAAATAAGATCGGACGATTCTTTACCTTCAGCTTAGATTCCCATGAGGACGATTTCCGCCTCTAGTAAGAAGGAGATCGGACATGATCAATAGTAGAAGGAAAGATGGAAGCGACGGAAGAGGGAAAGAAGTCGAAAATCAACAGCTCAGAAAGCTTTACCTTGACAAACCTGCACTTTGACAGCAAAAACCGCCTCCTACTCACAGAGAACAGAGATAAGAAGGATATGAAGGCTCGCTCGCGCTTAGATTTATTAACATGTATGCGGGCCCCAACACTGTAGGAAGCACTTCTATTTACTGACCATCTGACAATTCAATAAGGACTGGACTCAGCGATAGCCCTTAGTCCTGATAGCCAGTGATTCACTGCTTTATTCGCCGCTTCTGCTGCTTTTTGCGGTTCAATGGACAGCTGCTTGATTTGGTTCAGGAAAGTAAGAAGTCAGACTGGCATCTTAGAATAAAGGAAGATCCGGTTCTTCAAATGCAAGACTAGCTCTCTCTCCTAAGCGGTAAGAGTGATTCCCGATAGAAAAGGAGTTTAGTTTCAGTTCCCCTCGGTAATTCAACTAGTTCTTTTTTATTTTAAGAGAAGGAATGAGCGTAATTCCACTGGACTTTAAAACATTCATTCAATTACGCCAGGTGTGGGTGCGGTAAGCCAATCTTTGCTCTTTACGCGGGCTAACTCTTTGGTTCATTCCTAATTAAAGTACGCGCATGGTTATTGAAAGTCTGAAGGCAGGAACGGAGTCCGAGTCAGCTGTCTCCGGAGAAGGTATAAGCACGGAATCCGCTTCGGAAGAGAGTGCATCTGTCTTTGCTCTCAGGCATGCCTCAAAGGTAAGCTGTATCTCAGTGGATGAGAGCAGAGCAAGTCCAGTTAGCCCAGTTCTCTTTGCCTAGACCTATAGGGTTCCCTCACTCGCTTAAGCCGAATCGCTTTCCATCTTTATGACATCTGCTTTCAATGTCAGCTGGATTGCCTAGTTGATTGTTAGTTCGATTTTCACTAGTTTCAAAGGCTTGATTGCCCCTTGGGCTGGGCTCAACTCACTAGGAAGATAGAACCAAAATGAGTAGTTGCGCTAGCGGCGCAGTTAGTTCTTCTATTGAAGAAAGCTTGACCTACTGACTCTAGTTCCAAAGCTTCTAAGGATGCTTTTTCATACCATCAAAAAGTATTGGATTTGGCTTCAACCGCTAGCGGAAGTTCCTTTATAACAAGTTCCAAAGGAACAAGTGCCTTTAGAAGAATATAACCTAAAGTAAATGGATACACAAGTATCACCTACATCAGCTTAGCTAGGAGCTTAGGTAGAAGAGTGAAAACTATAAGATTAAGCCTTTAAGCCGGATAAGATTCTACATAGGTTGACTGGCAAATAGTTTTTCTGCCGTCTTGCCTTTAATGGCGTAAGGGCGGTTTGGGTTTTGCCTATATTTGTTTCGTGGAGCTACGGCTCTTTCATCTTTCAGGTTTGGTTGTATTCCCCTACTTTAATCAAATGCTCCTTTCGTCAAGCCGACTTACCAACTAACGTTGAAAACTTCACTTCTGATTCCTGGTGTTTTGGTCTTTGTTCAGTAACACGGACTTCTATATAAAATTGTATAAAGCGAGGAAGACCGCGAATAACCCAATTCGACAACTGTCAGCTCTACAGATGATTGACCGGGCCGACACTCATCTACTATAGTAAGTAAGTAAGTATAGGCTTACGGATTTCTATTCTCTTCCTCTGGGATCACTTTTTTTTTATAGGCTTAATCTTAATCTTCTAGCCGAGCTTAGATACGCGGGTCAAGCCTTACTTAAAAGAAACTCAAAGCCAGTGCCAACTGGGCTGACTTCAAAGACGAGTGTCTTCCCTGCTCCCTACTCTCGGCTCCCGGGATTCTATATTCCCTAGGCTGATTTCGTTTTCATTCAATTCTCGAACGGGAACCCTAAGAGACTCACATCCGATTTAGCTACAAAAGGCTCTATAGAGGATTACCGGGTAACAGACTTTTTCAGCCGGGTTGGCTACTTTCAGCTAGATAATTGGCATGTCCTAACTTCACTTCTATAAAAGAAAGCCTGACCGCCACCCGCGAATAAGAACGCCGCCCGTCGGTCGGCCAATCGCAGCCTAAATAAAATACAATTTCTTTCTCGCTTAAAATGACAGAAGGCTCGCAGAGAAGGCAAGCAGTGGACGGCATCAAAACTTCCTATTAAAGTTATAGGGGAAGCAGCCCCTTATTCATCATATTCAACCGCAGGAGCGCACTCTGACTTTCAAAACATAAAAACCACGGTTCGTCGACAATGGTTTCCTGGCCTGAGGCCTCTTTTCCAGCATTTCCTTTTTGGTATTGATTTCGGCGACATTATTAGTACTTGGGTTCAGTAAATTCTGGGAACGGACAGAGTCCCAACGTCAAAGTAAAGACCTATGCTATACGCGCTTCCTATCTTTGCCTCTTATTGTTCAAGGTCCTTTAGAACCGCAAAACGGTTCGGGCATCAACTTGAATTTCTTTTTTGAGGATAGTATGTTATTCATCTTCTTTATTCTTCTTGCTCGTCGTTTCGGGGTCTTTTCTCCGGGGCTTGATATTGGAGTTTAAATATCTAGTTTGGGAAGGCGGGATGAAAAGGGGCTGAGAGATGAAAAGAAGTGCCAGGGCTCGAGTTGCAAGCATAGACTGAGGAGGTGCTGTGCCGGGGACGAGGGTAGGTCAGTTGGTCTAGGGAAGGGGAGCAGCAGCCGAAACCTTCTCTTACCTTCGAAAGGGGGAGACCGTTGACCCCTTTCAGGCTCTTGTCTTGACCTCTGGTTAGGCAAATCAGCCGGTTCCAGAATTGGAGCTGTAGTAAGAGCTTGAGTAGAAGGAGTCAAAGGAGCTGGTCTTGTCAGAGCCTGAATGTTTTCCTATATATGAGAGATTCCCGTACCCCTTTGAATAATTCTCTTTCTTTTCTAGTTGAAGGTACCTGTTGCCATTTCAATGCTCGTCTATTCCGCTTTTTGTCTATTGCAGTTTTGCTTTCGTATGCCGGTTGTGCCTAGCTGACAGGCAGATACGGGACAGGCAAGGTAGAAGGGTGAAAGTAAAATACGAACGAAAGGGCTCTAAAGTATGAAAGTCGAGGGGCAAGAGTCGCTTGGTCATCGGTGAAGAAAGCGATGGACGGTCAAGTCGAAAGTCTAGAGTAAACTCACGTGGTAAGCTCCTCTCTCATAAGGTTACTACACCAGCAGCAGAGACGGTAGCTTCATAGGTAGCTTAGCTAGTCGGTTCAATAGCAGTCGCAGGAGAAGTTTTTAATAATGTTGACGCGGAGCAAGATAGAGAAGCAGTGTTGGGTACAGATGAAGCAGTTTAAATTCTCCCTACTCCTGTTTGCTTTGCTTCCGCTGCACTATAGCGGAAAGCCGGGGGGAAAACCCACCACTATGGGGGAACCCCCACACTAATAGGAACAACGGAAGACCTGGTTGTTTTGTCGTTGGACCTGTCTGGCTAACGTTCATATGTCCCTAAAGACCTAAGGTAGCCATCTCTTTGGCAGGATGTACTAGGGTAGCTGTCCCTTGTCCTAACCCACGGTCTTTCTTGTCTTGCCTTTCTCTTCTTTGCCTGCTTCCTTCAAAGAGCAGATTCGTTTGCAGGATTCGTGACAAGAGAAAGAGAAGGGCTGAGTCCTTCCCCAGAGTTCTTCCATCTAGGCTTCTACTAGCCCTTGTCCACCACGAGTGAAGAGTCGATTTTCAAGTGACTTTATTAAAAATAAAAATGAAAGAAAGAAATCGGGTTGCTACGAAAAAGGCGGGGTTTTTTCAATGATCTTACTCTCCCGCACCCAAGCAAGAGAATGGAAATCAACTGGCCTTCTGACCTGACCTTCTGAGATGGGGAGAACACAAGTCTTGTTGACTCAGCTGTTAACGTCTTGAAAAGGGGAAAAGTGCCCCGAGGGGAGAGATTGACTTGCCTTTCCCGATTCGACTTGTTTGAACCTACTCCTCTTCCCCTCACTCTCCTTTCCCTAATATGAACACTTTTTGCTGGTTGGTTCCATTATCACACTCTTTTTTTTTATCTCCTCCCTTAGCTTAGAAGTAGGCGGTTCGTATCTTTCTATGACCCCCAGAAGTTGTTGTAGGAGGATAGGCGGAGCAAGAGCTCTTGAAGTCTACCCGGGCGCGCTTCTTCATCCATCCATTTAGGCCCGACTAGGAACACGTGGATCCAGGGAACCTGGCTCGGGAACAGCTTCAACCTAGTCGGGGCTAATCACAGTAAGAGAGTCCAATCTCTGAAATAGAGCTTAGTCTCTCCATAGACTAGTATAAGGCGTAAGTGTTGACTTGATCCAATAGAGTCAGAACACCTTTCTATCTAAAAGAAATGGTGCTCGATGAAAGGATCCAGATTCCACACTATGCTGTGGGCTGGGGAGAGAGCTGCTCTGCGAAGCTGGGCGTTCAGTGTTCTTATGGAGGAACCATGGGCGACAGAAAATAGAAAGGGCCCTCAAAAAAGAGCGAGGGGGGCAACCAACGTCTATATCTTGCTCGTGAGCCGCCAAGTACCAGTCTTGCTACAGTACTGGCGCAAAAGGATCGGTCCTTCACTTGCTGATCGTTCGCGAGTCGAACTCGCTCTCTTGCCACGCCTTTCACTCACTCGCTTGAGTCGGACTCAATCACTCTTTTTGTTTAGAGGATCATTTGTTCTTCACTCTATCTATTGCTATTAGCCGCAGGGAGCGCAGCAACCAAGGTGCATATTATCATATAGAAAGAAGCGAAGCGTAGCGAATCACATAGAGTTGCCCCTACCTGCCAGCGCGCGGATAGATAGGGCGGGCGAAGCGCGAAGGGGATGGATGTCTGAGCGGTTGAAAGAGTCGGTCTTGAAAACCGAAGTATTGATAGGAATACCGGGGGTTCGAATCCCTCTCCATCCGCGAAGTCATAAGTTCTCTCTCTCGCGTTATCTATAGAGTTGAAGGAATCGCGGGAGTAATCACTAGTGATAGGGCAAAAATCGAGGAGAAGAGCGACCTTTCGTCCTTTCTACTCCCACCCTTCTCTACCGGGCAGGAACTACCACTAGAACTCTCGTTCGCATTTCCATCTCCCACCGAATCCACATCTACCACTGACCGTCCTGTACTGAAAAATCATACCAATTCAGATTGAGGAGCAACACCAGGAGCGGCTACCCCTTGACTTTTCTAGGTGGGTTCTCCACCTTGAGCTGGTATCTCCAACAACTTGATCTGACCTCTAAAAAGGGGCTCCATAAGACTTCTATTGGTATGAATTCACTATCCAAGACAGCTCCTCACTCTCCGGAGGGAAATGGATGGAGCGTGCTTGTGCTATCAAGCCGAAAAATGACTGCTTTCACTAAAGAAAGGAGAAGACGAACCCCCGAAAGTATGCTTTCAGAGTTCCTTTTCAATAAAAAATTTGCCTGTGTTCAGTTAGTAGGAACCGGGCGTCTCCCCCTTCAAAACTATGTATGGGATGTGTTGGCAATTCGTATGTGATGCCCGACCTGCCTATCTCTTTGGAACGTGCTACGAGATTAACAATCCATCTCTAAGGCAATCTTGTTGGCGGAGAAAGAGGAGTTTAGCTAGCCTGATAGTAGGTTGAGAGAGTTCTCCGTGGCTTAAACAGCTTTTATTTTAGTGGAGATCCTCAAGGGTGGAGCACTGCACAGCTTAAACAGTTCATTTTTTACTAGGGACTCATTTGAGAGGCTAGGGTAAAACATGCCTAACACTTTTAAATAAGTCGTAAACCCTGAGCCCTTTAAAGCGCTGGCTCAATAGAGTCTAGGTGAAATCCCTATTTGCCTCCAAGTAAAGTTCCTCAGTAAAATCCTTACGCCGAAGAAAGGAAACAAAAAGGACTTTTGGATGTAAAGACCCGCTGCCTGTTCACCACTTTATTACTCGCTTGGTGACTAACTTGCCAAACCTACTCAATCGTACGCAGCTCCTTCGTCCCTTTCGTCTGTTTCAACCCATCTCACATCTGCTTATTTTTTTTAGGAATCCTTTCTGGATTTAAACCTGGACTTGATGCCGACTACCAAGATTACTACGGTGGTTAAAAGATCTTGACTATGTCACCGGCCATAGCTTCAGCTTGGCTTCCTCCTCTTCCTTCTTCGAATCCGCCTCGCCTTTCAGAGGTTTGGAACCCTTCTGTTGAGCACGAATTCTGGATATTAATGCCATCCTCATAGGGCTTGCCACCTTCCTTGATTGAACCTTTCCTGGATCAACAGAAAGGGGGATCTACAGAAAGAATGAAGAGAGAACGGAACAGGACTGAGCGCCTAGCTGATCTACGACCACCGTTGCGCGTTAGCGCAGCCGTTTTCTTGCTGGCCAAGCGAAACTTGTTTCCAGCTGACCCTTTGAATGAACGACCAATAAGTGGCAGACCGGACGAAAGGAAAGTACAAGAATATTTATCATACAACTCTCCGGTGTCCCTCTTGGAGCCACGTCTAACAACATTGGATCCGCACGAATATCCCAAGACGCGTAGGACTTTCATCCTACAAATTGACCCCCTCCCAACCATCCCTTTCTTCAGTTTCATGTCCCTAATAGCTTTTGACAGCAAACGATTGAAACAGACGATTATGTATCGTAGAATAAAAGATAGGATTTGCTGCATATCGATACTTCTACTTCTTCTTACTCAGTACATTCGTAGGAAGAGAAAGATCTGTTCGCTACGCCCAGTTCACTTGAATAGGAAGTTTATAAGTAATAGCAAGCCCGAGTCCAGTGGCAATGAGGAAAGGAAGGACAGCTACTACAGCTGGTCAGCCTAAGACCGTAAAGGCCCGGTTCCAGTATTGAAGGAAGCATGGCATAGAAAGCAGGGTATGTCATGGGTTGTAGGTAAGAGGTAACACGTGTACATGAAAGCAAGCGAGAGCAGAACGTAGGATGGAAAACCAATAGAAATGACTATACGATTTCGGTCCCTTTATCAGGTTGGGTTGTAACATCCCCGTTGGCGAAACAAATCTGATGTGATAACTAGTATCAAAACTACTCATTCGCTGGGAACGCTCTTCTCCCTCTAGCTACTATTCTCCGGGCTTAGAAAAGATTATTCTATAAAATTGACCGCACTAGGCATCTGATCTTTTAAGAATTTCCAGTGCTAAACATATGGGCCCAGTTGCCATTTGTCCGTAGGATTATGGCCTGAAAGGTGCCTTTCCAGCGGAAGATGCAGCGATAGCAGGACTCTTTTTCCCTAGATGATTCAGTGAACGAAGTTCTATCTTATACTGAAGCCGACTCCGCGGCAGCAGTTTGATCATCTACAGCATCTGATTCCGGTGAAGCGAAAAGCTATAGGTCAGTCAAGGCCTTCCAGTTTAAGTAAAGGATCAGTACCCTTCCCGTTTTCTATTACTGACTTTTCTGCTTACTATTTAGAATGTCGAGTCCCGTCCCTCCTCTAGGGAAGGAAGCCTTCAATCTAACTAAACTAAAGGGGTAAGCCCGGAAGCTTTGAAGTTGAAGCTAAGCTATTTAGAGAAAGACCGGAGGAAAGATCTGACTTGAAAGAATGTAAAAACTTGCGCTGTCCCCTCTTCCTCCTCTAGGATTCCCCTTGCTGGGAGAACTGTTCTGGGCAACCCTATGTCTTATTGTCTTATTAACGAGTATCTCTCTTTGGAGCTAAAGCGCTAAAGCAAGTAACTGCAAGAAAAGTCCTACCGGCAGGAAAGTCATTCTATTCCGAGCACGTCTTCGCCGACCGTATGATGGCTACACAATCTTATTATATTACTAATTCCGTTCCTGATGAAACTACTCAAAAGAGGAATTGAGTGCCATCCCTACCAAAGAGGTCTTACCTCAGAGGCTTGGATGAGAGTTGTCCTATAATCATGTTGAGAGCGTTGGAGGTTAGGTCAGGATAGCTTCCTCCTACCCCAAGGAGAAAAGCAAGAATTATGAACAATAAGCCAAGCACAGACACAGACGGTAAACAGAACTAAGCCAAAGACAAACAAACAAGAACACAGACACACACAGACGGAGAAAGATAGTGGGGCTGATTCGCCCAGTTGAACCTTCAGCTATGATGAAGGGGTTGCAGAGATTACTGCGCCCAACGGTATTTAGTCTCCTAACCCTAATGCTTTCTTTCTTACAGCATTATGGAATGTTGGGGGAGATGTATGAAGCCCGGCTAAGGCATTTCCTTACGAGACCTTGCTGTCGCCTTCAAGTGGAGGATCTTCTTTCAGACGTCAGATCGCACTTGCCCAGAGCTCTTTGTCGCTGGAACCAAACATAAAACTAAGGCGGCAGTTGAAAGAACGAGTGGCTAGTTCGTTTGACTTGCTTCGGGAACTCATATTCCTCGCTCAAAAGGAGATTCCGACATCCTTCTTGTCGTCCGCCTCAAATGGGGTTAGTGGATCCCTAACAATGGAGTTATCACGCTTGTGAAAGATAGCTATTCTTCGCATGGAGAAAGAAATGTATGAATAGAGGCATTCCTCGGGTGATTTCATGCTTCTGCTTCTTCCTGTGGATTCCCTACCCAAAGGTCAGGGGTACGGGACTAAAGCCAAGGCCTTTTTTTCATTCTATCGTGCCTATCTATGTGGCTCCCGACTCTAGTTCTATCATTTGATACTCGATCTGGCTAGACGCCCTTCCCTATGGAGGTTCTGTGTAGGATTTCAATCTGAGATTCAGACTGTTAAAGCAAATCAGACTCTAGGTATAGCGTCTGCATCGTATGACTTTTTATTTTTAGTACAAGTCTGACTTCAAAATACAGTTATTGAGCTTCCCCTGCCTACGAGAAGGGGTCTCCCCCTATCTTATATCGATTGTCTTGCGCCTAAGCTAGCTTTATTTTAAGC